TGAAAAGAAAATAGAAAGAATTGGTCTAGGCAAAAAAAAAAAAATAAACAATTGAATTCAATTCGTTGTATGGTACCAACAAAATCGAGTACTAACTTCGATTTCTTATTGAATTAACCGAGAAACTTGATATCGAACATTTTTTTTTTTGACTCAAAATAATCTTCGAAAAAAAAATAATTCGACATATTTTTATCATATTATGAGAATAAATCCTACCCCTTCTGGTCTTGGAGTTTCCGCACTAGAAACAAAGAACCTGGGGCGTATCGCTCAAATTATTGGACCGGTGCTAGACGTAGCTTTTCCCCCGGGAAAGATGCCGAATATTTACAACGCTCTGGTAGTTAAGGGTCGAGATACTGTTGGTCAAGAAATTGATGTGACTTGTGAAGTACAACAATTATTAGGAAATAATCGAGTTCGGGCTGTAGCTATGAGTGCTACAGATGGTCTAATGAGAGGAATGGAAGTGATTGACACGGGAGCTCCTCTAAGTGTTCCGGTTGGTGGGGCGACTTTAGGACGAATTTTCAACGTGCTTGGAGAACCTGTTGATGATTTAGGTCCTGTAGATGCTCGTACAACATCTCCTATTCATAGATCTGCGCCCGCCTTTATACAGTTAGATACCAAATTATCGATTTTTGAAACTGGAATTAAAGTAGTAGATCTTTTAGCCCCTTATCGCCGTGGAGGAAAAATTGGACTATTCGGGGGAGCTGGAGTGGGTAAAACAGTACTAATTATGGAATTAATCAACAACATTGCAAAAGCTCATGGAGGTGTATCCGTATTTGGCGGAGTAGGTGAACGTACTCGTGAAGGAAATGATCTTTATATGGAAATGAAAGAATCCGGAGTAATTAATGAAGAAAATATTGCAGAATCAAAAGTGGCTTTAGTCTATGGTCAGATGAATGAACCTCCGGGGGCTCGTATGAGAGTTGGTTTGACTGCCCTAACGATGGCGGAATATTTCCGAGATGTTAATGAACAAGACGTGCTTCTATTTATTGACAATATCTTCCGTTTTGTCCAAGCAGGATCCGAAGTCTCTGCCTTATTAGGTAGAATGCCTTCTGCTGTGGGCTATCAACCTACCCTTAGTACGGAAATGGGTTCTTTACAAGAAAGAATTACTTCTACAAAAGAAGGGTCCATAACTTCTATTCAAGCTGTTTATGTACCTGCAGATGATTTGACCGACCCCGCTCCTGCTACAACATTTGCCCATTTAGATGCTACTACTGTACTATCAAGAGGATTAGCTGCTAAAGGTATCTATCCAGCAGTCGATCCTTTAGATTCAACGTCAACTATGCTGCAACCTCAGATCGTTGGCGAGGAACATTATGAAACTGCACAAAGAGTTAAGCAAACTTTACAACGTTACAAAGAACTTCAAGACATTATAGCTATCCTTGGGTTGGACGAATTATCCGAAGACGATCGATTAACTGTAGCAAGAGCACGAAAAATTGAGCGTTTCTTATCACAACCTTTTTTCGTAGCAGAAGTATTTACTGGTTCTCCTGGGAAATATGTCGGTCTATCAGAAACAATTAGAGGATTTAAATTAATCCTTTCGGGAGAATTAGATAGTCTTCCCGAACAGGCCTTTTATTTAGTAGGTAACATTGATGAAGCTACTGCAAAGGCTACAAACTTAGAAATGGAGAACAACTTGAAGAAATGACCTTAAATCTTTGTGTACTGACCCCCAATCGAATTGTTTTGGATTCAGAAGTAAAAGAAATCATTTTATCAACAAATAGTGGACAAATTGGCGTATTACCAAATCATGCACCTATTGCCACAGCTGTCGATATCGGTATTTTGAGAATCCGCCTTAACGACCAATGGTTAACGATGGCTCTTATGGGTGGTTTTGCTAGAATAGGTAATAATGAGATCACTGTCTTAGTAAATGATGCTGAGAAGGGTAGTGACATTGATCCACAAGAAGCTCAGCAAACTCTTGAAATAGCAGAAGCTAACCTAAGAAAAGCTGAAGGCAAGAGACAACTAATTGAGGCAAATCTAGCTCTCCGACGAGCTAGGGCACGAGTAGAAGCTATCAATGTGATTTCGATTTCGTAACTAGTTGGTGCGCCCGAATAACCAATAGAACTTCTGTGTAAACAGAAGTTCTATTTATACATCCTATTTCTTTGATCTCTTTGATGGGTATTGCTTATAAATTATAGTACATTTATAATGCATCAATGGGATGGGTTCCATTTCTTTCTCTTTGTGATGATAAATGACCTACTTAACTCAGTGGTTAGAGTATTGCTTTCATACGGCGAAAGTCATTGGTTCAAATCCAATAGTAGGTATAACTTATTAAATATCTGAAAGAATGCTATCTAATAAGTTTTTCTACACACCTTCTTTTATTTTTATTGATTTTTTTATTGATTTTTGAATTTACAAAATTAGAATCTGAATCCACTTATAATTCTATTCAATAGACAGAAAGAAATAGGATGTTGAA